TCAGTTATTTCTTCCATGGCCCCAAGGGTGCCAATATTTGCACGGATCGTACGGAAATGTAACTCATTATTCAAACAACTATTTAGAGTTCCTAGAGCCCCTTGTAAGGCTTGTTGGAAAACTTGTTGCCGGACCTGATTAATCGATCTTTGTTGTTCAAAATTAAGGGTTTCATTTTTGAAAGTTTCTAATCGTTCCAAACTATCACAAGTGGCATTAATTAAATTTACTTTTTCGAGTTCTATCTCGGAGTATCCATTCCTTCGATACTCATCTGCTTCAATTTCCGCCTTTCGTAATCGAGCCCGGGCTCTTTCAAGCTGCTCAATGGACCCTTTACGTAATTCTTCCGAATTTTGAATAGTATTCAAGATCCTCTGTTTTCGATTATCTAATAAATCATTTAATGAAAGTAGATTATCTTACTATTCATTTAAAAATTTCCATGATCTCTTCCCGAACCAAACATGAATCTTTCAATTCATTTGGCTCTCACGCTCAATTATTTATTTTATGGACATTCCCATATCATTTAATGTAATGAGCCTGCCCTCTCTTTTCTGCTCATATTCAAAGATATTGAAACTGATATAAGACCAGAATATTAGGAGGGCTCTTCTGACCAGACAAAAAATCTATCTATAATTGTCAGCAAAGTTGTTTCTTTATTTGTTTTTTATTTAATTTCTATTTATATATATTTTATTTCCCCTTTTCTTCAAGTCTTCAAATAAATCCAAAAATTCCCCCTTTTATACATAGGTCGTCGCTTCGGCATTGAATAAAAAAGGGCAAAGCGCCCATTCTCTAGTAAACGGTTTCAAATCATTTTATCGATATGAGTGTTCTATATCAGATGAATTACTGACTATTATTTTGAAACCGTTTTTTTGGTACTAACGTAGTGGTAGAAAGAGTACCGTGTTATGCCTGGACTTCAAACAGTTTAGCTTTAACCATGTCAACGGTCTCACATTATTGGTTGATAGAGAATCAAAGTGGATTTACCAACGAGTCACGAAATGCTGTGGTTCTTACATATGATTTATTAATTTATTCAGAAGTAATTCGTCGAGATAGTGCACCTTTCTTTACTATTTTTCCTATACTAGAAAAGGTAAAGTAACATAAATAAAGTGCGGCTGGTTGGATCCAACCTATATTTTTGAAATATACAACTCGTACACACTCCCTTTCCAAAAAAAATCAATACGCCAAGCACTACAGTTAGATTTATTGTATTTGTTGCTAAAATATCAGTATTAAATCCGAAACTCCCGGCGGATGGCCAATAGACAAAGGAAACAAAAAAATCGGTTACATTTTTCATATGCTCTCCTCTTTCTTATAGATAAGACTAACAAAGAACAGAGTTCTTTTTGTATCACCTCGCTCGCCCTTCTTTGATCAATTCATTTTTATTCATTTTAAAAATTTTCTTTTCTTTATGGGAATAAATTGAATCCATTAATTGAATTTTAGAAATTTCATTTTTTTTTTAGTTTACAATAAAAAGTTATTAGGTTAGGCCCTAGGTATCGCGTCAATTGCGAAATATCTAATTTGTCAAAACGCCTCCTAAAAAAAAAGTTTTAATTGTACTAACTAAGAGCGGGAAGGAAGAAAGCGGGCGGATCCGCTAATTGCTCATCCTCAAATAAGTCGGGGGCATTGTCTCAACAAATAAGTAATTGAATTGTAGGAGTAAAGTGTTGATCTAATTCGAGGAAACAAACGGCAAGTCTGAGTTAATAATAAAAAAAATACGTACTTTTTCACATTTCTAGGATGAAATTAAACAAAAGGATTCGCAAATAAAAGCGCTAATGCAACAACCAATCCGTAAATAGTTAAAGCTTCCATAAAAGCTAGACTAAGCAATAAAGTACCTCGTATTTTACCCTCTGCTTCTGGTTGTCTCGCAATACCTTCTACAGCTTGGCCTGCAGCAGTACCTTGACCAACCCCAGGTCCAATAGAAGCAAGCCCTACGGCCAATCCAGCAGCAATAACGGAAGCGGCAGAAATTATTGGATTCATAGTGAGTTCCTCGTAAAAAAAAAGAAATGGTTAATGATACAATCAACCCATTTTTAACCAATGAATTATTACTTGCTTTTTATCACTAAGATCTATGGGATCGAAGTAACTAAGATATCTCATTTTTCTTTGAGTTTCTACTCATGATGGAATTTTTTTGAATCATATGCGTATGGTTCTAGTTATTGCATCTTTTTGTTTCAAACCACCCTCTCTTTCAATTCTTCATTTTTGACTCTTCTCTATCTGCGAGTTCATCCGTTTTTCATTCAATCCACAATCACAGACAAAAGAGAAGGACTTATATGGGTATCCATCTAAATGGGGTGGACTGGAAAAAACAATATACTAGGAAAAAATAGAATATGAATCTTCTATGTGTATATTAATTATACATTAATTATATGTATATTCGTAGGGATTAGGGATACCCTATAATAACTAGTGAATAGCTAATATCACATATACATTTGTTTCTTCCATAACGTAAACCGCCCGTATTTTATATTTCTATTGAATCGGGCTCTAAAAGAATTTTAATTCTTTGAAACATACGCAGGAACTGGACTTATAGACATTACATATATCTAGTTTGATCCCCCTTTTGACAATTCCGCACTATCCTTTTACTCCTACGACACTAGCTAGGTCATAGATATGTATTTAGTATCTATTATGTTCCATAACTAAGTGATTCTTTTGAACTAACCATGCATGAATTAGGATAAGCTTAAACAAAGACTATTTCAAAAGCGAGTCAATGATGACCCTCCATGGATTCGCCTATATAAGCCGCGGCTAAAGTTGCAAAAATAAGAGCTTGAATACCGCTTGTAAATAATCCAAGAAACATAACAGGTATAGGAACTACTGAAGGTACTAAAGAAACAAGAACAACAACTACTAATTCATCAGCCAATATATTTCCGAAAAGTCGAAAACTAAGAGATAAAGGTTTTGTAAAATCTTCTAGGATGTTAATTGGTAAAAGTATTGGAGTTGGTTGAATGTATTTCCCGAAATAACCCAATCCTTTTTTGGTAAGACCCGCATAAAAATATGCCACTGACGTGGGTAAAGCTAAAGCAACAGTAGTATTTATATCATTCGTAGGTGCAGCTAACTCCCCATGAGGTAACTGTATGATTTTCCATGGTAAAAGAGCACCTGACCAGTTAGAAACAAAAATAAATAGGAACATAGTTCCTATAAAGGGAACCCAAGGACCATATTCTTCTCCAATCTGAGTTTTGCTCAAGTCTCGAATAAATTCAAGGACATATTCGAAGAAATTCTGACCGCCGGTCGGAATGGTTTGTGGATTCCGTACAGCTATGACGACCGAACCTAATAAGATAGCAATTACGACCCAAGAAGTGATAAGTACCTGGGCATGGATTTGTAAACCCCCTATTTGCCAATATAAATGTTGGCCTACCTCTACACCTGATATATCGTATAACCCCTCGATTGTTTTAATGGAACATGGTATAACGTTCATATTGTCCTCTAACAGAAATCGAACTTAAAAAATAAATTATTTTGATTCAACCATCTCTTTATCAACTCACCTACTTTAATCATTAATCCTATATTTAATATTTAGGATACCGATAAATCACAGGGCATAATATCAATATACCCATAAATTTTTATCTTTATCCCTTTTAAAAATGAAAGAAAAGAATAGTAACCGATCCAATAAATCGATCGAGTTTCCAAATAATTAATAAATCTTATTATTCTTAATCATAATCAACGATTTCTCATATAGCTAGAACGACCCTCGCAGATTGCGAATACTAATTTGTTAAGAATAAATCGGATTGAAGCTATAGCATCATCGTTGGCTGGAATCGAAATATCTGCGAGATCCGGATCACAATTTGTATCGATTAAACAAATGGTCGGAATCCCCAAAATGACACATTCTCGAAGAGCCGTATATTCTTCTTGTTGATCAAGAATGATTACAATATCAGGCAACCCCGTCATATATTTGATCCCACCCAGATATGTTTGCAAGGTAGATAATTTTCTCTTGAACATTGCTGCATCTCTTTTGGGGAGACGATTGAATTTCCCCATCTTTTGTTCTGCTCTTAAGTCCCTGAACTTATGAAGTCTCGTTTCCGTAGTGTACCAATTCGTTGACATACCACCGAGCCATTTTTTATTAACATAATGACACCGAGCCCCTAGTGCTGCTGATGCTACTGAATCCGCTGCTTTATTTTTTGTACCGACGATTAAAAAGTTTTTTCCCCTACTTGCTGCATCAAAAACTAAATCACAGGCTTCTGATAAAAAACGAGCAGTTATCATAAGATTTGTAATATGAATACCTTTACGTTTAGCAGAAATGTAAGGGGCCATTCTAGGATTCCATTTCCTAGTACCATGACCAAAATGAACTCCCGCCTCCATCATCTCTTCCAAATTGATGTTCCAATATCTTTTTGTCATTTTTCCCCACACTTCCTTTTTTTACAAAGAGACAAGGTACCTTAAAATAAATAATAATTGTTCCGACGGAACTTTATACTGCGGATTGAACGTAGATACACGGTCCAAACCGTGAATTTCCTTTAATTACTTATCGATTATTAAATCAATAATCGGACAGACAGTTCCAGATAGTTAAAGAAAAAAGAAGAGATTCATTCTTTTTTCTTAGGAATCATTAAATCGCATAAATAATTGTTCTGATCTCTCGTGAAAATTGTTTTGGGCACAAGAACAAAAAAATTCTCTATGGTATAATAAAATATCTCTCATTTCTGACTCAAATAGATTCTTCCTTTTTATTTCCAAATCAATGTTTTTGCCTTGCCTTGAATGGTGCACTAATTTTTTGAATCCGGTACCAACGGGGATAATCCCCCCCAGAACAACGTTTTCTTTTAGGCCTTTTAACCAATCAATACGACCTCGTAAAGCAGCTTTTGCTAAAACTCGAGCGGTTTCTTGAAAACTCGCTTCAGATATGAAACTTTGAGTATTCAGAGATGTTCTCGTTATTCCCAATAAGATTGCCCGATAACTGATCGCTTCGTCCAAAGCACGCCCCGCTCGTTCCGCCCGCAAGAATCCGATTAATTCTCCAGGTAAAAAAACATTAGACATTCCGTCTTCTGAAACCAACACTTTTGATGTTATTTGACGTACAATAATCTCTATATGTCTATTATGGATCTGTACCCCCTGAGATCGATAAACCTTTTGGATTTTATTAACTAAAGAGATATTACTTTGGATGGTGGTTAGCTCAGCTCCAACCAAGAATCCCCAGGGGATTCCAAGAATTCTTGGTATACGTTTATTCCAACCTTCAACTCTCTTTTCGAGGTTCATCGATATTGATTCAATCGAACGCACTTCTAAGACTTGTTCTACTTTTGGAAGACCCTGCGTTATGTCACCAGATCTCGATTTTTCATATATAAATGTAACTAATGGCTCTCCTTCATAAAGTATTTTTCCATACTGGCCATGAACAGTTGCTCCCGGAGTAGCCAAATAGGGCTTAGAGGATCTTATAACTAAAAAATCAACGTGAACAATTACAATTTGTCCGGATTTTTTTATGTGTGGCCCGTATTTGAATAAACATATATTTTCGCAAAGAAATTGTCCAAGGCGAATTATTGTAGGTGTCTCCTCACAAGAATCGTGATGGATAAAACACCAATTCAAATGGAATGGATTCAAAATGATATTACGGTATGGATCCGGATTATAAACCCTCCTATTTTCATCCATTAAACAGTAGTTAAATACTTGAAGTACTTGGAAAGTCTGTTTCAAATTGGTAAGTAGCAAATATTTATTTAACAAGATCCGATTATGAGTTAATAAATTATAAGATGAATAAAAATTCGCTATTTTGGGTACAATAGTACCCAGGGGACCCAACAAATCTCTAAATTGAATTATGGGATTCAATTCTTTTGTAACATTGTTATATTTCAAACCTTTGAATAGACCAACTTGAAAACAATTGGATGATGATAAAATCATCAAAGATTGGCATTCCTTATTTCGACTCAACAACGTACCAACAGTTCCTTGATGTTTGGCAAGTGATTGAATCTTCCATTTGGAATGAAAAGGATTAATATTGGTGCGATCTAATTCCTTATTTGGAATCAATCCTGAACCCGCCGTATCATACCTTTTTTCACCATACGAAATAGCGGACTTGGCTAACTCAATTCTGATGAAATCACGAATTAGAGCATTTGCTCTTACCTCAACAAAGGAAGCATGGACCGAACCATTTTGTTTTTTGTACAAATTTAATACTAAACAAGTCCGAACTAATTGAATACCTGTGTGAGAAATTCCTCGAATTGACTTGCCATATCCATAAAGGATATAATTAACAACTCTAAGTTGGACATTATCCTTTTCCTGCAAGAGATCCTGAGGGAAAAGTGTTGCTAAATTTATCCCGCCTGATATTTCATATGTGACTACAGGCCGAACTGAAACAAAATATTTTTTCTTGATAGGTGTGATCCGTTGGACATAGATCCAATTTTTCCATTTTTCCTTATCCTTAGAATCTTTTTTTCCCGTTCCTGGTGGTATCAAAATGCCACTGTGCCGGGATATCTTATCTGTCTCTCCAGGAAAATAAATATCTCCAGAGAAGATTTTAAGTTCAATACTTTTTTTTTTTGTCTCCACTCGGACTAATCCGCCTATTCGGCTTCTTGTATTTAAAGCAAGTAGTGTATCTACTCTAATCATACTGTTGTTACGGACCATTATGGATGAGGATCCAGGTAAAATATGTACTTCTTCCGGAATGAAAAAAAACCGATCTACTTTTATTTGGTATTTCAGACTAAATTCTTTTGCTCCTCGATACTCAATCAAATCCTCTTTTTTTACGATTGAATCCACCTCCGCAGTACCATATTTAGTAATTCCTGAATTGCTTCTTATGTATTGTGGATCATCAAAAAAAGCAAAAATAGTATTTCTACATAAAATACTATTTATAGGTATTTCAATCGAAATACCAAAACCGGGTATTAGTTCTTTCTCTCGTTCTTGATCATATTCTAATGGGATGATAAATCTATTTCTTCGCCTTTTCGCCAAAAAAGAGGAATTCTTTTGGAGAATACGGGGATATATAAAATTCCAATGACTATTGGATATAATTCGATCAGATATTGAATAGTCAAAAATTTCCCTATCTTTTTTACTAGAAGCATCCAACAATTTATGTCTTACTCGATCAGTAGTCATTGAGAATTCAGAGATATATCTGTCTTCGACAGAAAAAGAAAGAACATTCATTTGATCTTGATCCTTGTGGAGCGAAAAAGACACTATACTGGATGCGCGCGGACCTCCTGCTAATATCCATAAATGACTTGTTTTTGGTAATAGATGAACATTACCATACGTATATTCGGGTACATGATCGACGTCGGTACTCCAGTG